AATAAGTAAAATTTAATTTTTTTTTTTTTTTATTTTATATCATTTTTTTTATATTAATTATATAAATATATCTAAAATCTATCTAATATAGAAATTATTTGGAAAAAAAAAAAAAAAAATACATATATGTGTATATGTAAATACATTATGTTATACATTATAGTTAGAAGTAGTTCTATATATTCTAACTATTCTATCTATATCGTTAGATATAGTTAGTTCTATAGTTAGATATAGTTAGTTCTATAATAGTTAATAAAATATGAACTATATACAACTATATGGTTCTAGTTCATATTAAATATAAATATAGTTAGTATTATAAAATTAAAATAAATAGCTAAGCTAAGATTGGCTAATAGATGAAATCCGGTAGTTTCTTTGATTTCTATATACTATTTTTCTCTTATGTTATGTGATATGTGTATGTGATATGTGAGCCCGCTTAGCTCAGAGGTTAGAGCATCGCATTTGTAATGCGATGGTCATCGGTTCGACTCCGATAGCCGGCTTTTTTCTATCGATTTTTTACGTGATTGAGAATCTCTATCCCCATTTTATCAAAATGTTGAATAACTGATTCATCTATTATGTCGTGGTAACTTGCAACTATAAATAAAAAACAACATGTTGGAAGAATTAGATCTCTTTCTACAGAACAAATCATAAAAGAACAAATTATAAAACGTAGTCACAACTTCCTATATATACAAAAAATTTTAAAATTATATTTATATATAGAAAATAGAAATTATATATATACATATATACCAAAAATACGGATAGTGATACAATTTATTTTATTCTACTTTTTTGTAGTATTTCAATAAATTTAGCTTTGCTTTGTTTATCCTTTAGTTCAGTCTTAATTTAGAGTTCAGTTTTAATTTTTGTTTATTCTTAAACAATGAAATTTCAATAAAATAAAAAAGGAGTCTTTATGTCTCGTTACCGAGGACCTCGTTTCAAAAAAATACGTCGTCTAGGGACTTTACCAGGACTAACTAGTAAAAGACCTAGATCCGGAAGTGATCCTAAAAACCAATTGCGTTCTGGTAAAAGATCGCAATATCGTATTCGTCTAGAAGAAAAACAGAAATTGCGGTTTCATTATGGTCTGACAGAGCGACAATTACTTAAATATGTGCATATCGCTGGAAAAGCCAAAGGGTCGACAGGTCAGGTTTTACTACAATTACTTGAGATGCGTTTGGATAATATCCTTTTCCGGTTGGGTATAGCTTCGACGATTCCTGGAGCCAGGCAATTAGTTAACCATAGACATATTTTAGTTAATGGTGGTATAGTGGATATACCAAGTTATCGTTGTAAACCGAGAGATATTATTACTACGAAGGATAAACAAAGATCGAAAGCTCTGATTAAAAATTATATTTCTTTATCCCCCCACGAGGAATTGCCAAAACATTTGACTTTTGACTCATTCCAATATAAAGGAGTAGTAAATCAAATAGTAGATAGTAAATGGATTGGTTTGAAAATAAATGAGTTGTTAGTCGTAGAATATTATTCCCGTCAGACTTGAACCTCACAAAAATAACAAAGAAAAATTCATAGAATTTTGTCTGTTTTCGCCGAAATAAAAATAAATAGATCTAAGGGCCTTGGTCCGAATTTTTATTATTCACCTATCACAAACGGACAAGCGGTAATATTTTTTGCTCTTTCTTTTTCCGATATTTGTATTTTACGTATCACAGTAATGTGATTAGGAATCGAGAATTTATATAAAATAAGGATCCTCTTGTTGAGATGATGGTATTTGATTTGATTCAGTAACGTTGGTGAATTAAGATAAACGGAAAGAGAGGGATTCGAACCCTCGGTAAACAAAAGTCTACATAGCAGTTCCAATGCTACGCCTTGAACCACTCGGCCATCTCTCCTACATAATCTTATTATTGACCAGAAACCGAGTGAATAGTGAATAGCGAGTCATTCATATTATTGCAGTACAAGTGCGACTGATGAATAGTTCCATAGGAAAAATTCCTTTCAAATCAAATAAAATTTTCGATTTCTCAACAAAAATTTAGCTCATTAGCTATCCCATAGATCTAATACAAATTATTGAATCGTCCCGTGTATTTTTATATTTAAATTGTATGACATGGCATATGCATGTTATGCAAACAAAAAACAAAACGGATACTTACCTTAGTCTAATCCATTTTTTTATAGAAAAATTATTTCGTTTTGTTTTTTGTTTCTTCTTTGGATCATAACCAAATAAAAGCTTCTCGAATTATCAGAATCCGCAGTACAATCCTTGGTTATTCAACTTAGATGAAATATTTATAGTTCCGTTCATTGTTATACTACGAAATTAGAATGAAATCGAATCTGATTTCAATATTTCATATCTCTCCTTGTCCAATCCAAACAAAAGGTCCACATCTTTTTTTATAATTAGTCTGTTTTTATTTTATGTTATTTCGTACCGTACAATTCCTTTAGTTTGCGGGATCATTTTCCCCTTACCCTAAGGGTAATGAAAAGAATTATAGAATGGATTGTTAATTATGCCGAGATCTCAGATAAATGCAAATTTTATTGATAAGACCTCTTCAATTGTGGCCAATATCTTATTACGAATAATTCCGACAACTTCCGGAGAAAAAAAGGCATTTACCTATTACAGAGATGGTGCGATTTGATTCTTTTTTTTTTAGGTCCAGTATTACGAGAAAGAAAAGAGACATGGTTCGAGATAGAAAAAACCAAATTATTAAAATAAACCCACGCTTGGTGAAGGTGAAGTTTGTAGATAGAACAATTCCTTCTGTCGTGTATCCTCGATTGATGCAGCCTCGGATGCTTCAATTGTTGATTTTAGTATTTAGCGAAAGGTTACACCTATGGGTTCCGTATTGCGAGTCAATCCTACTCCACTAGTACCAATAGGCAGCATAGGGGAAGAAGCACTACACCTAGGAATCAACAACATGAAAACTTTGTTATAAATTACCCTTTTCCTTATCGGTATCGGGGCTAACAAGAATGGTTGGGACAACAAACATCCATCTCGTTCGTACTTTGGGTATCCGTATAACCATCAAAGATCGTTGAAGTGACTAATTCCTGGAAATAGGGGGCGTTGAGGACAAAGAAATTGTTGGAGTTACCATTTCCATCTAGTACTAATACAGTTGGTGTTAATAAAAAACCTCTTGCAGGAAGGCTGGCTAGAGATTTCTTGTAAAAATACTAGCTCCTTTCAGTTCATAATGAGAATAGTCAAATTTGAATTTCTTGGATTATTTCCCTTAGTACTATGCGCAGAAAGAAGGGAGGAGCCATATGAAATGAAAATCTCACGTACGGTTCTGGAACGGAGATTCTTTGAATAGAATGAACGACCGTAACGGATGTTGGCTCAATCCGAAGGAAATTATGCGGAAGCTTTACAAAATTATTATGAAGCTACGCGACCAGAAATTGATCCCTATGATCGAAGTTATATACTCTATAACATAGGACTTATACACACAAGCAACGGAGAGCATACAAGGGCTTTGGAATATTATTTCCGGGCACTGGAACGAAACCCATTCTTACCACAAGCTTTTAATAATATGGCCGTGATCTGTCATTACGTGCGACTATCTCTACTATAGAAAGAAGGAAAAAAGATCCAATTAACTAGTAAATACTAGAATGAAATAGGTTTTCTACATATGCGTCGTCTAAAGCAACGGTTTTTATCAGCTGTAGCAAGTAAAGAGACTTCACGAGAACCAAAATTAAGAAGAAATGGATAAAGCCTATATACTCCATGGATAAAGGATTGAATTGATAGAGAAAGCACCGTAAAGATCAATTAGCAAGCTATTTGGTCGATAGAGTTAAGAACTGCTTTGCTTACTTATCCCGTGATACAGGATAAAAGTTAGGAATCAAATTATGTAATAGAGTTGATCCACTAAGGTATTGAGCAGCGGTGTAGCATCAGATCCCAAAGATCGTAAGTTCTTTTTTCTTATATTATATTAGGATATTAGGGAGGAAAGTCTTTTTCAAAAATTCTATATATATATTATATAAATTGCATATATACAATTGAGATAGTTACCTTTCAGAGAATTCTAACACTATATTTTAACACTATTATATATAGGATATAGGGTCGATCCATACTTCATTCCTCTGAAGGTGGGAGAAAAGATAAAGCTTTTTATTGATCAAAAAATTAGAGTTTTAAACTTATGTAATTAACTTCTTCTGGCTAACCCAACAAAAATGGGATACTTTTATGACAATATGACAAATCTAATTCAATTAACATAAAGTAGATTAAGACGGGGCGCAAGCAAAAAGAATCGATTGTCGAGCCGTATGAGGTAGGAAACTCTCAAGTACGGTTCGAAGGGAAGGAGCTACCTATACCTATTCCGACCGGGGAGAACAGGCCATTCTACAAGGTGATTCTGAAATTGCAGAGGCTTGGTCCGATCAAGCTGCTGAGTATTGGAAACAAGCTATAGCGCTCAGTCCGGGTAATTATATTGAAGCACAAAATTGGTTGAAGATCACGAGGCGCTTTGAATAAGACCACTCCCTTTTTTAATTCATTAAAATTAGTTGTTGGATCCATCAATCAAATAAAATAGATCGTGTTCCCATGAAAAGATTCAATCAAGAGTTTCATTATATCCTTTCTTTATAAAATCATTGTATGGTATCTCATAGGGATAAAACGGTATAGAATAAAACTAATAAAGCTAGTAAAAGAAAGATACAAGATACGGTGGAATGACTAAATATGGATAAGATATAGCAATGGATCTTATTAATCCTAATGAATGATCTTGTGATTTCTAGTAAAGGAATAGAATATTTCATAGAAGTAGATTCATATGGGTACTTATACATTCAGATATAAGTGTACTAGGTTTAGGTTGCAAAAAAAATTGTTTTTTCGTTTCGCCGGGAAAGTACTTTCCAAGGAAAAACAGGCCCTGGGGCACCTAATCGTTATG